ATAACAAACATATAATATGGTAAAAGACTTATATAAAGTATGAAATAAATATGAAATCTACCACAAAAAATTAATATTTTTTAGGAATTTAAGGCGGAAATGGACGTATTTTTTTCTTTAAATAAATATCTATTTTGTACATTTCAATTTGAATTAGGAACTCCGCGTACAAGTGGTAAGTCATTAACTACATATACACATACGGTCATATATGTATTACCATTAGGTATTACAAATTACAATAAAATTACAATAACGAATACAGAAAGAGGAGTTTTTAAAATGCGAGATCTAAAAACATATCTCTCCGTGGCACCGGTAGTAAGTACTCTATGGTTCGGGTCTTTAGCAGGTTTATTGATAGAGATCAATCGTTTTTTTCCGGATGCGTTGATATTCCCCTTTTTTTCATTCTAGCTATTGATATGGGAAGGGGGAAGAAGATTAGAGATACAATCAAATATCTGTAACTAATCCCTACCCCTCCCTCCTTTTTTTCTTTGTTTTTTCTTTTTTTACTTATTCTTTCTAAAAAAAAAAAAAACAAAGAAAAAGCGGTTTCACCCTCAGTGAAACTATGAACTCGGGCTCAGGCTCAAATTAAATTAATAATAGAACGGAAATGCGGTGGTTGGGGCAACAATATCATACAAGATACTTAACTGAAAATGAAATACTGGACGGCAATTGGCAATTAAAAATTATAAATATAGTTAGAAATCATTATATTACTTATTATTTATTACTATATTGATTGCAACAAAATATTTATTTCATAATTTGATTTCGAGTTACCTGCTTCTATTTTTGTGTCCTTTCTTCTTCCTTGCTTCGGGTCGGAAAATTAAAGAATTGAGTGAATCAAAAACCAAAGGAGGTTCATGGCTAAGGGTAAAGATGTCCGAGTAACGGTTATTTTGGAATGTACCAGTTGTGTTCGAAATCGTGTTAATAAGGAATCAATGGGCATTTCCAGATATATTACTCAAAAGAATCGACACAATACGCCTAGTCGATTGGAATTGAGAAAATTCTGTCCCTGTTGTTACAAACATACGATTCATGGGGAGATAAAGAAATAGATCGAACCGATCGCTCGTGTGTCAGTCTTCCAAGGAAGATGAAAAATTACATATTATATATAACAATATATATATATAATTTATTTTTTAATTTATTTAAATAGAAACAAATAAATATAAACAAACCAAATCCTATTTCGATCGGATCAAAGATGATATAGAATTAAGAAATAGGATTGGGATTTTCAGGATAAGGAATAAACAAACCATGGATAAATCCAAGCGAATCTTTCTTAAATCTAAGCGATCTTTTCGTAGGCGTTTGCCTCCGATCCAATCGGGGGATCGAATTGATTATAGAAACATGAGTTTAATTAGTCGATTTATTAGCGAACAAGGAAAAATATTATCTAGACGGGTGAATAGATTGACCTTAAAACAACAACGATTAATTACTATTGCTATAAAACAAGCTCGTATTTTATCTCCGTTACCTTTTCTTAATAATGAGAAACAATTTGAAAGAAGCGAGTCAACCGCTAGAGCTGCTGGTCTTAGAACCAGAAAAAAATAGGTTGACTCTTCAATTGAATTGAATCAAAATAAAATTCCAATCCAAACTCAAATGCGGATTGACTTTTTTTTTTTTGTTCGAAAAATCGTAAAATCGAAATGTCCTGTCGTAAGAAAAAAAATGGGAGAAGAGGAATAAATATTTTTTATTTAACGTCTTTCTTCATTTTGATGACTTTATCATATTTTATCATACTAATTTCTACTCTACCTTCCCAGAGTTCATTCTCCAGGGAACTCCATTTAAACTATTCCAACGGATTCCTTCCAATCTCTTTATTTTATGATCTCATTGGAAATCATATAAAGACAACTCTTATTTAATATAGCTATTTGTGCAAGTATTTTACGATTAAGAAGTAACTGTCTCTTGTACAGATTGTGTATAAATTTACTATAACTAAAGTATACTTTATTCTCGCGAATTACTGCATTTATCCGAGTGATCCACAACCGACGAAAATCTCTCTTTTGTCTACCTCTATCCCGATGAGCCGAAACCAAAGCTCTTATTTTCTGTTGAGTAATAGTACGAGTAAGTCTTGAATGAGCCCCTCGAAAGGTTGATGCAAATAAACGAATTTTTGTTCTACGTCTTCGAGCTATATACCCTCGTTTAATTCTGGTCATTGAATAAATGAAACTTTGATGAATAACTAATCGATTTCCTTTCTTTCAGTTATTCCCTTCCCGTATCCTAGTCTATTAATAACAAAACGGATTCTTCCAATGTATAAAATTTTAATTCCAATGGCTTTTGCTACTATAACCTTCCCGACCACGATTTTTTTTTTTTTTTTTTTTCTAGGTGAAATGCCTAGAAAAAATTGTATTGATATTAGGTATCAAAAACACATAAAAGTAGTAAATATAAATGGATATAGTGGGTTCCATCGTTTCTATGGTTACTTCTTAAACGGTGAGGTCCTCTCTATACACCGGAGCCCTTCTTTCATTTAATCAATGTTATTGTTAACTTGTACAGTTCACACTCTTTGGCTCTACCCATAATTATCCAGTACGAGGTCTTTCACAATGAGATCTACTTATACAGTAACGGTATTTAATTATGAAGATTAGCTGAGTAGCTGACCCTGTTAGTCCGTTCTTGCAAGAGTAAGGCATAATTTTTCTGCTTTTTAAAATAGTATTTCCCCTGCTTAATGGATATCATTTGCTATCAATGGAGAATTCTTTCTCATCTTAAATTTAAAACGGAGTTGATTGGATTTGCACCAACGGAAACCATACATTTGATACCACAATAGAAGGATAGATCTTTTTTATTTTTAGATATTGAATGGAGTTCTTCCATTCTAGTCTATTCACTGGTACTGATCGTTGATACTGGATCAATTGTTTTCTTTCTTTTGTCCTAGCCCATGATCTGAACGAGTCGCACATACACCCTAGTACATGTTCCTCGTCGCTGAGGACATCCCCCAAGAGCGGGGGATTTCGTGACATTTCTGATTGGCTGTCTTGTGTTTCTAATAAGTTGTTTAATAGTTGGCATATTGAATCATATACATAATGGGCTGGTTTAGATCGATCTTAACCGGATGATTATGAATTATTTTATTTCTATATTAATAGATTAATGAATAGAATATTAAATCCGGTAAGAAGATAAAATCTCAAATCACCAATTCGTCTGAAATTTTTGTTATTTTTTCTTTTTTATTCAGTCGCTACAAGATCAACAATTCCATGAGCTTGGGCTTCTGTTGCTGACATAAAAACATCTCTTTCCATATCTTCGGATACAACCCATAAGGGTTTGCCTGTCCTTTGGACATAAACCCTTGTGATGGTTTCGCGCAGCTTCAAAAGTTCTTCCGCTTCCAAGATAAATTCTCCCGTCTGTGCCTCATAAAAAGAACTAGCAGGTTGATGGATCATTACCCTGATGATATAACATAATAAATGTTTATTCTATCTCGCATGATGATAAGGTGGAATAATAAAATATATAATTGAACAACCGTACAGGCATCTTTTACGCATTGCATACGGCTCTATAATGGAATTCGTTTTTACCTTACTTAAATATCAAATAAATTAAATATAGGGTCTATCAGACTCGGGTTGGTAAATGATCCAATAACCACCCTTCTTTTTGTTTTTGGAGTAGTTCAAAAATACTATGATGGCTCCGTTGCTTTATATATTTATTTCGTCTGTTATTTAGCAATCCCAAAGTTTCTTTTTTTTTTTTTTTTTCAAATAAAAAAACAAGATTTTTTTTATTTTCATATTCTTTCATAACCTAAATATTGTTAAGAGCCTCCCGGCGTGAAAACAAAAAAGTTTGTGACGCTGAAATAGGCCTCCCGATAGATTAGATAAAATCGGAAATACCTTTTATCTCATACTACTCTTTCGATACATAATTTAAGGGTTAAAAAAATTTATCATATCGAATTCGAAGTGCCATGCTATTATTACTTAATATTCATATTTCATATAGCGCGAAGGCATAGTCTTCTTTTTTCTCTCAAATCAAATAAAAAACTCATTGGCGCCAAGCGTGAGGGAATGCTAGACGTTTGGTAATTTYTCCTCCGACCAGAATAAAAGATCCCATTGAAGCGGCTAATCCCATGCATATTGTCTGTATATCTGGTCGCACAAATTGCATAGTATCATAAATAGCTACTCCGGGTATTACCCATCCGCCAGGAGAATTTATAAACAAATATATATCTTTGGTATCATCCTCTATACTGAGATATACCATAAGACCAATAAGTTGATTCGAGATCTCGCTACCAATCCCTTGGCCTAAAAAAAGTAATCGTTCTCGATAAAGTCGGTTGATTGGGATAAAGTTGTATCCCTTAGAAACCGTACATGCACCTTTTGATGCATACGGTTCAACAAAAATAACGAAAAAAAAAAAGAATCAATGTGTAGATGTAGATTCTAGCGCTTTCTTTTATCTTTTTATTTTTCATACCAGGCTTTTAACTTATAAAAAGGGGCTTTTCTTTCATTTTTCAAAAAAGATGGGTTTTGGCCTGTTTTGTTTATCTATAAAAAAAAATTACTAAATTTATCTAACTAACTTTTCATTGATGTATTGTTTCATCGAGATACAATCTCAATCGCGATGTAATTTTCTTGTTCCTGAATGGGCTTCTTCAATTTTTTTAGGTTTATGCTCTACTCCGAGTAAAGATCCGCCCGATTTGGATTTGCACATATATGACAAATGCCCCAATACCACGTCCTTTTGCTACGACTTCCTTTTTACAATTTATTTCATGTCTTACAACAGATATTCAATGCATTCATCATATTACTCGATTGATTAACAGTTTGAGATCACTTCTATTATAAATATATAAAGAAATAGAATATGATAGAAATAGTAATCATAAATAGATTTTTTACCGGTTTTTT